TAGAACAGCACAAAAAATCACAAATAAAGCATTGACCTCATTATTATAAATGAGGTTATTGACTATTTCGAACATATCCCGAAATTCAAAACTGCCTGTTATCCAATAAAAACCTAAAATTCCTAATAATAAACCAAAATCTCCTATTCGATTAGTTACAAACGCCTTTTGACAAGCATTTGCCGCAACAGGTCGTGTAAACCAAAAACCTATTAATAGATACGAACACATTCCAACTAATTCCCAAAAAATATAAATTTGTATCAAATTAGAACTAGTAACTAATCCTAACATGGAAGTACTAAAAAAACTCATATAAGCAAAAAATCTCAAATATCCTTGGTCATGAGACATATAATTATCACTATAAATAAGAACCATAATTCCCACCGTAGTGATTAATATTAACATAATAGAAGTAAGTGGATCGATCAAACAACCTAGTTCTAAAGAAAAATCATTAGTGATGATCCAAGACCATACATATTGATATATGTAACTACTATTTATTTGCTGAATAGACAGATTTATCGAAAAAACCATGACTATACTTAACAATAAAACACTCTTAAAAGCCCACATACGACGAAGCCTTTTTGTTGCGTTTGGAAAAAGAAGAAGTCCCACTCCTATTAATACAGGAACTGGAAGTGGGACAAAAGGTATTATCCACGCATATTCATATGTCTGTTCCATAAAAAATAAAAAAAAAAGTTTTTATTCTGAATCGTTTTCCAATTACCAGGTCTTTTATCTTTTTCAAATTGGAAAGGGGTAATAAAAAAATAAAGATATGTATTAATTTAAACTAACTAAAATCTAATTTTTTATTCTTACTTATTATGTGTCTTTCTAAAATACGTCAAAGATTCAAATTAAGAAATCACAATTGTTCAAATAATTAAATAACATCACTAAGTGACTAGTACAAAAGATTCGTTATTTACTAAACTTTTTAGGAAGATGTCGAAAATAGAAATTTCAATTATTATTACTCTTACAATAATTTATATCGAGACAGCACAAGCAGAAATAAAACACTAAAAAAAAGATTTAATTTGGATATAAGTCATAGGATGAACTAAGTTATCTTAATTAAATAATAACTCCCTTTAATTATTTAATTTATTCAATTATTCAAAATAATTAATTAGGTCATTGTGACATTGATTAAATTAATTGGTTTCTATTTCAATAAAACATGTTTACAGGAAGTAACCCACGACATGCTTTTTTTTTTTCAATTTTCGAAACTAAAAGAAAAAATTACTAAAATATCGTTTATAAAGCAATGTTATATATAATTACTAATTTCATTCGAATTTGTAAATTGCAATTCAGTTTATTTTTTTATAGATCTTGGTCAATTAAAAATCACATGATGACATATCATATATATTCATATATATTTTTGATTTTTATTTGAGAAATTTTTTATTCTATTTCAAAAAAAAAATTATGGTTTTTTAAAAAGAGAATGCTATAAAGAAAAAGAACCGATAATTACTATAGTAAAAAATGACTTCTTTTGAACAATAGATGTCTTTCACATCCAATAGAATAGTGAGTAATCTCTTTATTTTCAAATGGCAGTTCCAAAAAAACGTACTTCTATATCAAAAAAACGTATTCGTAAAAATATTTGGAAAAAAAAAGGATATTGGGCGGCTTTAAAAGCCTTTTCATTGGGCAAATCTCTTTCCACTGGGCAGTCAAAAAGTTTTTTTGTGCAACAAAAAAATAAGTAATAAAAAATTGTGATAATTTGAATCTACGCGACTCAAAAAGTTGTCGAATTTTATGGAGTTTTATGGAGACTATAAAATGACTTATTTCCATTGTCTATTGTTTTGACCTAATCAATATGAAATTCTTTTTGCATTCGAGTCTTATAATTTGCAGAATGCTAATTGTTTATTATTGAATTCGTAAAAAATAAAAAGAATAAAATACTTTTTTTAAGTTCTATCCCCCTATATGGGGGTAGAACTAGTTAATTAGAATGGGTCAATTTCCGAACAGGAGACACCTCACTAAAGGCCGAAGTTAAATAAAGTGATACTCGAAACTAAAAAAACGACTCTTCAAATTACTAGTTAGTTTTATTCATCAATTTTCTTTTTTTTTTTTAATTTCAATATTCTATTGAATTCACTTTTTCAGTCTCGACTATTGAATAGGAATACGCTATTATAAGTTTGAGCGAGCCGCTATGGTGAAATTGGTAGACACGCTGCTCTTAGGAAGCAGTGCTAGAGCATCTCGGTTCGAGTCCGAGTAGCGGCATGCCCTCTTCTAAAAAAAAGAAAATAGATTCTATAATAAATTCAATTACTGATTGTCACTTCGTAATTAAGGGACCCCCCTTTACTTTATTTTTATGATATTTTTAACTTTCGAGCATATATTAACTCATATTTCCTTTTCGATTGTTTCAATTGTAATTACAATTCATTTAATAACCTTATTAGTCGATGAAATCGTAAAACTATCTGATTCT